GTTGACAAACAAACAAAACCAGCAATATACTTTATTAGTATCGAGTAGAAATCTAAATGGGGCGTGGCCAAGTGGTAAGGCAACGGGTTTTGGTCCCGCTATTCGGAGGTTCGAATCCTTCCGTCCCAGAACATATATATATTCTATGAGAATATAGGTTGTTTTTTTAACAATGTTCTGTTTAAAATCGAAATGTTAGCTGGAATGTTATTGTTGTTTCTTATTTTTTTCTTCGATGAATCGTTTTTTTTTTTTTCAAAAACTGAATCGAGATGCGAAAGAATCCATATTCCCTATCTCGTATTCTCTACCTCCTAAATTAGCCTAATTAGATTCAATTTTCTTTTTTTTTTTTTATTTCTTGACTTTTCGCCAAGAGGGGGTTTTTGGTACTAATTTAATTCACTTTTAATTCACTAAGTCTCTTAATTCTTAATCAATGAGTTAGGCTAAAATAAAAAAAAAGGAGCAAAAACTTGACTTAATCTGGACTTGTTTGGCTTTGTGTCTAGACAGCTCGCATTTCGTAAAAATAAAAAAGACTAGGACACCCCCTTCGTTTCTTTTGATTTATGCTGCATCAGTCCCATAGAATGGGGTAGATAGGAGTTAATCAGTAATGGGAAGGCGTTCATTTCAATATCTATAAACGGTGACAATTGCTCAGTCTATTTGATCGAATTGATAGATACGAAACCCTCCCCATTCCTTGGATTTTATCAATCAGATGAAAAAAAAAAGAATAAGAATTAAAATCTTACCTTACATTAATCTTTTTTTATCCATCTCATAAAAAAAAAATGGGATTTGTTGTTTGGTGTATTTATCTATTTTAAATCATTGAAATCCTTGATGATTCAATAAAAAAAAAAAAAAGACTTATCTTTTTTCCTAAGATTATCAAAAGTTATTTTTAACTATCAAAGTTTATTCAAATAATGATGTCGAAAAGGGAACTTTAGAAATTTCGAATAAATTTAGAAAGATAAATAGTTTTAATCATTCCTTAGAAGCTGAATCTTTGCTATTTGAAGAAGTATGAAATAGGTCAATCTCTCCTATTGAGTCACGTGAAGATGCAGAATCAAAAAGAACTCATTTATTCGTCTTATTTATTATTATTTATATATTTATATATATAAAATATATATAAATTATTTATTATATATATTAATTAATATGTTAGACAAATTAATATTAGCGATGGGGTCTTACTAAGACTTCTTCAGAAAAATCTTTATACACCTATATCTATAGTATATAGATATAGAAAATACTATAGATTATGGTGTTTATACATCAGCCCAACCAATGACTATTCATGATTCCATAATTGAATCAATTCCATACCGGTTCTTAGAGGAATGTTATGGTAAAACTTCGTTTGAAACGATGTGGTAGAAAGCAACGTGCGACTTGAAGGACACGATCCGTTGTGGATTTATACATCCACCATTTTATGTAGGAATGAAGGTGCTCTTGGCTCGACATCATTGGTAATGTAAATAGTCCATGATGGAGCTCGAGTAGAAAGTATTAATTTATTTCTCGGGGCAAGGGTCTAGGGTTAATGCCAATCAATAAAAAAATTGGAACAACTTCGTAAATATATCTTCGGTATGGAAATCGAAAGAATCCAATTCGAGCAAGTTTCCAATTCAAAAATTTCTTGGAATTGATCAAACTTTTTCGATCCAAAGTGTTTCACGCGGGAATCCATCGTCTGTAGGATTCTTTCATAGAAATCGCAAAAAGGGTATGTTGCTGCCATTTTGAAAGGATTAAAAAGCACCGAAGTAATGTCTAAACCCAATGATTAAAAATAAAACAAAGATAAAGGATCCCAGAACAAGGAAACACCTTTTAAATTGTCTTAATAACTGGATCAGACTGAAGAATCCAAATCGATTTTAAACGAGACAAACAAAAAAGGAGGAAAGACCGCTCAATAAATGAAATTGCCAAAATATTTTTCTTTGAACTGTTTGAAAGTTATCCAACTTGAGTTATGAGAGTACGGATGGTTTCTTTTTCATTTTAAGAAAGAAAGAAGAAAAAAAAGACTTACATCTTTAATTGATTTGATCATTTTATGGACCGAGTTGTCATTTCTTAGATAGAATTCCATACAGAGACAAAACCTTGAATCAATCATTTTTCTCGAGCCGTACGAGGAGAAAGCTTCCTATACGTTTCTAGGGGGGGTGTTGTTCATCTACATCTATCCCAATGAGCCGTCTATCGAATCGTTGCAATTGATGTTCGATCCCGAAGAGAAGGAAAAGATCTTCGTAAAGTGGGTTTTTATGATCCGATAAAGAATCAAACTTATTTAAATGTTCCTGCTATTTTATATTTCCTTGAAAAAGGGGCTCAACCTACAGGAACTGTTCAGGATATTTTAAAGAAGGCGGGGGTTTTTAAAGAACCTCGTCCTAATCAACCGAAATTAAATTAAGGAACTAAATTAAGGAAATACAAAAAAGGGGGTAGTGATTTG